AGTTCGAGTTCAGGTCTTTCACCTGAAAGTTCTTGCTCTTTCACTGATTACCAGCTTATGACCCGCGGGTAACTAAGGCTCTACGCTTTCTGGGGGAATTTCTCCTTGATTGGAATTAGGCCGCCTGCCTTTCTTAGGTCTGATCATCGAAAGACGAAGGCATAGGCTACGACTGATTCTGGGTAAATCGATCTTCCATAAGGATAAGGACTTTCTCTTGTTCTTATAGTTGCTAATTCTACCTGCTCGAGAAAGCTTTCTCAATCTTCAATCTCCTAAGATTCACCGTTCACTGGCCCACTAAAAGCCTTTCCTCCACCACCAGCGACAACTAAGGCTTCACCCGCAATCGAGTTCTCGGTCTTACCTAGCGTAAAAGGAGAATCGAATCCCTTGAGTTAACCGTTGGAGAGGAATCAGAAATGGAACCTTTGGCGAGATTCTTCCCCACACCCCTTCGGTAGTCTACTTCAGTTACAACACTATTTCCTCCGATCCGGGGCTAGCTTTGCTTGCTTCCCTCTTCCTCGGGAAAGACCTTGATTAAAAGTAAAGGAATAAGAATAGGCGAATCGCTATCTCTGGAACCAAAGTCGTACTATCTTTACTAAAGTCCTAATGTAATGCCCTTTAAACCACCAACAGGTCCTATTCCGACAACACTGAAAAAGGGCTCTCTCCGTCTCAGTTAGTCAGTACCTTAAACTAATTAGCCATTTCCAAGCTGCTCTTTCAGAAGCTGTGATGGCTCTTTTGAATAAACGGCATAGTCTATGTCATCTTCCTTTTGCCCAGGAGCATTCGACTGAAGAAGTATGCCATTAGTAAGACTCTCTAGAAGCCTTAGGAGCAATGGAGTCTGGTGAGGTAGCTCTTGTCTCTTGGTCAGCTGTTTCCGCTCGAGTTTTAATGCCTGATGGGGCGGCCTTGGGTAAGGTTTAATAAAAAAGTCAAGTAGGCCAGCGGTGACCGCGAATGGCTATAGTTCGTCACTTGCGGTATAAAAAGAAGTAAGGAGCTTTGAACTTAGCTTTGAAGATCAGCCCTAAGCTAAAGCGCTTTCTAGTTTGAGAGATGGAAATGCCTAATCAAGTAGCCAAGAATCATCGATTTCGGAGGGGCGGAAGGGGAAATGAATTTAGGAAGGATCCGATCCCAAGTGACATTGAATCAGTTGGGGGTATAAGCGCTGCTATTTCACCAGTTTGTGCCATTGACTCTGTTGTCGTAATAAGCACTGTTTTCGGGTTTGAAGGCATAACCCGTCTTTGCTTGCCTACCTTGTTAGGAGTTTGAGTTCATCCCCGCTTAGGGGAGCGAAGGTTTGAAGACGCTCGCTATTTAGTAAAGCAACAAGCAACGGCTAACGCCCTATTATTATATTATATTATATTAGTACTGGGGGGCGCGCTAGCGCGAAAGCCTATTAAAGTAAAGTAAAGAAAATGCGTTAGCGCATCCGTTTTCTTGCTGGGACAGGAACGAACGCGCATCCGGATTCCATTCTTTTTAAGCTCACACCAGGAGAAAGGTTGCTTTTGGTCAGCTGTTCCCAAGGAGTCTTTCAGAAGATGTGGCACAATTTGTTTTGTTAGAAAAGTCCTTGTTTCATTCAGTTAGTGTTTTATAATATAATAGGGCATGCAAGATTTGAATTGGTATAATATAATAAGTGCGGAATAAGCGATCTTAGCATGGTTTTGCCCAGAAATCAAAGAAGTAAGTTCACGCATTGGCAAACAGACTTACAAAGAGTAGGGAAAGGAAGTGGAAGACTAAGAAAGTAGGAAATCAAAGTCACTTCACTCCGATTGACCAAAGGAAAGTAAGAACTGAACTGCAAATAGCGAGAGAGAGGGAAAAACCCTAGCCAACTATCTTTCCCTTACTGGTGTCAGGTTTTCGGGAATTGAATCAATAGTCGACAGTACACCCACGTGTATGATTTTCGGTATGAGTCGGGAGCCAGTAGAACTATCGGGGGAATTGTACTGAATACTGTTCGTATTGGAATTAGTCGGAGTAGTAATAGAGGAAATGGATTTTAGCTTAGCTAAAGAAGAATGGATCATGGGCTTAAAGGAATTTCCTCGTATCACGGAAGTAAGAAAAAAAAGATGAGACTCACCGTGACAAAGGACTGCCTTCCACTGCATCTTTACTGATACTTCATGCATACACCTGTGCGGGGCTGGGGTCCTCCACTTCTTTCTAAAGAGGAATTGCCTACATATCTGACACAGCTTAACTGAGCCAGAATCAAGCCCAATAATGTAGTTCTTTTAGAAACCGTTATCTTGTGAATAGGAATGAAACGGCTATAGCTCCTATATGAACTACTGGGAAGATCGTAGTGGAGAAGTCGAGACAAAATTCAAGACGCTAACCAATTTGAAAAGGAGAGACAAGAAAACATCTTTGATTACGATTAAAAGGAACAATCTCAAATAGACCAAGATCCAATTTCGGGTCATTTCTTGGTGAACATAATCTGAAAGAATCTCTTCGATCCCTTACTCGTTATTAGTCTAGTATTTTTCTCATATAGATAGAATCGGGACCATGCTCTCTGATATCTTGCCCAACTCTATCTAAAAATTGAATGAATCTCCTTTCCCTTTCTGCCGGGCTCCACTCTATGTGGGTGTCTAGCTCGTCCCGCTTCTCGTCAAAGAAGTCAATAAAGAGCTCCTCAGGCTTGTAGGCGGCATTTTCGGCCAAGTCAGGATGCTCAGAAAGCACTCCTTGAAAAAGGGAATAACATTCATGTTTCAGCTCCCGGATCTGGAGATCCAGGTTTTCAATCTCCAGCAAGCACGCATATTCACGCTGCGTGGGAGCTTGATCCAGGGTTTCTTTAACCTCTCTCCAATACTCTCCCCTGTCTTTTCCCAGCAAAAAAATGCTTCCCTCATTTTCGAGTCTGATTATTCGATTCCGCATGGATGTTTCTAGGCTTCCATCGTGCAAAATTGCTTCTTCAGGGAAAGACTCCATAAGTACTTTAATCTCGAAGGAATCTTCACTCCATGAGGAGGAACTTGATACGCCGGAAGGGGCTGGAAGAGGAAGTCCTTGCCCTACCCCTACATTCAATATTATAGAGAAAAGATCCCCCACATGAGGAAAAAATAAAGATGTAATATATATGCGCAGAAAATAGCAATAGAAAGATATGAGTAATACCAAAGATATATAGATATATCTTACAAGCATATGGCCATATTTCTTTTTGAAACTCATAGAAAAACGACGAAAGAATAAAATCAAGCAGAATAAAGATATCCCCAAAAGTAGGAGATTTCTACCTGTGGTCATTAGAGCTGTTCCTTCTGATCCTAGAAAACGTCCCAAAAAAACGGAAGTCATGAGAATGAAATAACGAATGATATTCATGATACGAAGGAGAATCATCATCTTGTGTACGACCGGCGCGGTTGTTCGTATTTCATTTTCTTCTTCTAAGCTTTACCAAAGATGCGCTAAGTTACTTACGGAACGGAATGAAAATCTCTCTCGACGCCGTTTCGGTGCACTTATTGGAGAGCTCACTGGGCCTGTCGCTTTCTCCATCGAAAATGGACACTGTCAAGATTAGCGTACTGCAGGATTTATTCTCTTATCTATGTCATTTCAGGATGGATTTTCGTTGATCGGATCGAGCACATGGGGTGTGAACCCGAAGTCAATTCATTCTCTTTAGCTTCAGTCAATCTTCATCAAGACAGCTGACCGAGTCGAAACCTACTGCTCAAGTCTGACGAATGCCGTTCATGAGCTGGTAAAGTCGAGATCAATCAACTGGGATCGGATCGCCACACCCGGCTTTCCTGACTGACTTACCACCAACCCAATCTCAATGAAGACAGGGAGCGCAACTAAACCTTTGAACTCGGGTAGCCTTTTAGCATAGCTTTCCTCAGAACTAGGCAACTTTCTTTTCTTCTCTTATGAAATTTCTAGTTAGATGAACAGATCACTTATATTATATATAAGATGATAGCACCAAACCAAAAGGGCGGAGACTTTGACAATGGATAGTTGACCACCGCCGGTTATTCCAGCAAGAGCGTCTGCGGCTAAAAGACTTGCAGCCGATTCATCTATGAGTTCTTCTCTGACAGAACATTCTCTTTAAGCCCTAATATGGATCCTATTGCCTTTACTCCTACTGCCCTACCACCAAGACCGGTAAGACCAACAGCAGCGGATTCAATAGCATCGGCGAGAGAGAGAATTCCTATTGAGTTAGCTTTCCTGGGGAAGAGGATATTCTATAAAGGCTATACCACGACCACCAAAGCCAGAAGATAAGACATCATTCTCGAAAAGGTCGAAGGACGAAGAAGAGCTCAAAGCAAGAGATCTTCTTCTCTAAAAGCAGCTACCGGGTGAGAATAAAAAACTACCAGCTGACAGCTACACGGATTCACCACTACTTATGACTTCTTACTCCTGCTCCTAGACAAACTAAGAAGCAAGGAAAGAAATGCCCTAACACTATTTATTACGCTTTAGAGAAAAGAAAACCTTGGGCAAATTGAAGTCGAAAAGCCTTAGATGACTCTTTCGAGAAGGACTTCCCGGATTCGGAAGTAGCAAACCGTCCCTCTATTCCAGTTGCAAAGAAAGAAAGGAGTAGCCTTTTGTTTTGAAAGGCAGGCTTGCAATACTAGATTGCTTGCGTCTATGATCGAACTTGAAACTAGCCCATGGAGAGGTCGAGCAGTCTCAATTTCACTACAGGATTTGCGAATGAATGCTGGGCTGGGCACCTCTTGCTAGCTGTTCTACCGCCATCTTTGATGGCCTGTAGCTTGATTTCGAACAGAGAAATTGCTTCTTTTAAAGGATAGACGAGCACACGTACGCGAAAGAAAGCCAAGGAAAGAGCGGCAAAAGCTTTTTCTCTTTTATTTAAAGAAGTAGATGCCATGAGGAAATGGAGAATAAGATGTAAGCTGGGGGATTCAAGCTCTATACCTTACCTCTCCCAAAGGGCAAAGAAAAGGCCTATAATCAACGCAAAGGGGAGCTCTAAGGATAGGATACAGGCAGGGATAGAAAGATAAGATAAGAAAGAAAGGCAAAGGCCAAGGTTCATTAGCTCCATAGTTGCTAACAGGTAGGGGCTTTTACTGGTCCGCCCTTGGGGAACTCAAAGGCAAGGGCATAGAGGTACTATAGCTCCATAACTACAAAGCTCCATAGCAGCCAAGTGGTAGGTTTTGATTCGGATTGAGGGTCTAGCCATATCCTGAGATCTTGGCATTAGCATCATGATCCCAGGGGTGAATGCTTCGGCTGGCATTGGTTCTAGGGGCGCGTTCGGCCGGTTGTGATCTTTCTCAGTTGTGGATAAAGGGGTCTAACCACGGATGGTAGGACAGAAATTTTAGTAAAGTACTCCGCTGGTTGGGCCATACTCCATAGGGGTACTACTTCTTTCCTACTACCATATCGAAAAAGGAAGTCTTTCTAGCACTGATATGGCTCATGCTCCATAGCCTACTTAATTAACCATGCTCTCGTTCGTGCCCCATGTCTTCCATAAGTCAATGGCTCATAAGACAAGCAAGAATTCAAGCATCATTTCCAGGCGTAAACGTTTAAAATAAGAAGGGACGGTCGGGATCGGTCTTTGTGCCTATGGGAATAAAGAACCTGGCCTTCGGGCAATTCATGTCTTTCTTTGATTTAGTACTACTTTTTTTTATAAAAGGAAGATCTTTTCTTTCCCTGCAGTGCTATAGTGCGCTTGGACTCTATCTCCGCTGTCTGGCTTTCATGAAGAAAGATTGAAAGCGTCCTCATGTCAAAGATGTTCGTGTACTTTAGAAAGAGGACTGCTCTTTCTAGGACTGTTAGCGCTGGTCTCTAGCCACCTAGAACTACCAGAGACTCGATCCACCTCAGGAACATTCAAAAGACTAAAGCCACCTGGAACTCACTGATTGTCTCATGCCACCTCGGAAGATAAGACATATTCTCAGACAGAAAAGAAAGGACTTACCACTTGGCCACACTCAGAAGCCGGAGTCTGAGCTAGTAGCTAGCCCCAGGTATAGAACTGGAGTTCTCTATCAGGGAATTCCAGGAGTGAAATAAATAGTATGGTTTGATAGAACCAGGTAGTAGTTGGTCGGAAAGGAAGAGAGAGAGACTCCAACGTCCTCAGTTCGGGCTAGATTCAAGGTATGCCTTTCCAAAGCCACTAGGCATAGAAGGCGAACTCGAAGAGCTCTCGTTAGCCCAAAGGTCCCCAAAAGACTTGCAGTCGAGCGCACGCAAAAGATCCAGGCCTTTTTGTTTGAGTGGGATTTAGCTTCTTTTGATCCTCCGTCTGAGCCCAGGTTTGTAAGGGTGGAAGATCAAAAGTTATTCGGGGGATGGGGCATGGAAGTAGCTTTAGTGAAGAGTTGAACGGTTAGATTGTTTGAATATGAAATCTGTCGAGGGGATGAAAGGACAGATTTCACCATTAATGCTTTGGACACGTCTCACACACTCTTTGGAGAGGTTAGCGCCTTTGACTCGACCTTCAGGATTCTAGTTTTGTAAGGAAAGAAAGACTTTATCCTTTACTCAGTAAGATGCTAGTCTTCTCTTTCAGTCACGACTAGGTTAGGTTACTCCCTGCTTATTAAGAGTGGAAGGTCTGAAAGGACGATGCTTAGTATCCAAAACAGCTGAAAGAAGCAATGGATGAAAGATCCTATTCAAAGAAAGAGTTGATTTCACTCAATAAAGATTGCCGTTACAACGAAAAGAGGTGCGTAGCTCGGGAAAAAGAAAAGGAAATGGGACTATGAGATCACAATCTCGGTTTTCACTTCTAACTCTCTCCCAACTTGTATCGATTGGAAGAACGAAGCCCGAAAGCACGGGATTGATGTTATGAGATGGCGATAATCCGGTCTTTTCGGCATAAGCGGTCTTAGCTTTGACTTGGAAGTAGGAATAATCTAAAGGCCTAACCCTATTACCGCAGTGGTAGGGACCCGAGGAAGCATGCGCGACTGACACAGGAAAAAAGAAAAAGGAGGACTAAGAGCCGCATGGGAGGTACTTTTATCTAGTCATGGCTAGTCATCCTAGGCAATCATTACGATCTGACAGGGATTTCTATTTTAGTTTTTGTATGTATAGCTTTTGAGTAATGCCTAGTGGCATAGTAAGCCCTTACACGATCTATCTGTAAATGAACTTACCTATATAATTATAATATTCAGCTTCGTCCATACCAATTACTTATCCACCATCGCTCTTGAAAGAACTAGTTATCGACCAGAATTGGACCACAGATTGAACCGAGCTTATCACCAACCAACTACATTACCGAGTCATATCGGTCAATCAACCGACCGCTAGCTATGCACCCCCCCTCCTACTTAGACTTATGTCTATACTATCCCTTTTTTTTTCGCCTCTAACGTTGAGGACTTGTACTCTTTGAGGTTTTCGATCTCCGCCAGCTTCTGATCCCATCCCCTTCTTTTTATTTAAGTTATTTAAGAAGCCGCCACGTTCTATCTCAATAACAAGCAAAATCTAGTTTAGGATGCCAGCGATTATACTTATACCCTTACCCTTTTAACAAAGTTTCCCTTTTTGAAAATCATGTACCCATAAGTATGATAGAGCTCGCTCAAGAGTTGAAGTTGACTGAATAGATGCTGATCTAGTTGTAGAGTATGTGTAATATCTGGTCCATGCTTTCCTTTCTTTACACTTTACTTTTAGGTCCATGATAGCCTGGGATTGACCACAGGATAAGTATGTACGATCTTCCTTCCTCTCAATCAAGCTGTTGATTATGCTAACTAGAAAGCAGTTTCTTCTGGCCCAGGGAAAGATTTTTACTGGTTTATTTACCCTGCCAGCTATTGATCCTATTGAGAGCTTTAGAAGCTACTAGTCAGTAAACCTATTGCCCAAGACCATCCCGAAAGACAGAATTCCGTCCTCTCTTGCAGTTATTGGCTTAAACAGCCGATCTTTCAACCACTAGCTCTCACTTGCAGCTCCTTCTTGTTAGCGTTAGCAGGGCATCAATCCCATTCTCACTTACAACTTATCTTATGATTCACTTGCTAAGAACGCAATTTATCCATATATAGAATATCTGTTCATTTCAGATTTAAGGCTGCTTACGCTCCTCCTGTCCTCTTGTTTTAATGCCCAAAGAGGCAGCAAAAGTAGGGACTTAAAGACTAGCATACAATTCTGAACATATTCCAACTATCCCTTACTCGTAACAAACTATGGCAGTTCTTTTAGCAGCTGGTGACAAGGCTAATAGACATAAATAGAATGGACAAAGAACCTATCTGCTCTTCATGGTGCTCTCATTTCGAGCATAATGCATAGTCTAAGAAGGGGACTGGGATGTGATTACTATTGATTAACCGGTGTAAGTTGCTTTAGCAGCTCCCTCTGGGCATCCACCCGCAGCAAAGAGAAGATTCTGCCCATCTATTTAAAAAACCTCTAAGGCGAAAAGAAGCCCTTCTCTTACGAACATTGGAGTCTCACTTACTCAAGCCCGAAATACATAGAACATAGAAAAAGGTTATCATAGAAAGGCTAGCTAACAAAGATCCGATATCTTGATATTATAGCAAAAACCATTATCCCGCGATGAGAGAAGGATGGCGATAAGGCAAACTCCTTTTCACTTGCTAAGCGGGCATTCGATGCATCAATGCACTAAAAGCATTGCCCCAACGTAGCGGGTCGAACGGATTTTTTCCAGAAGAAAACAGGTAGGCTCTAAAGGAACTTCTCTAAGTGGATGCAAATGATAGAGCTCGGAGAATGCCAATGAAAAAGAAGGAACATGAATTAGAAAAATAAGAATGTGCCTGACGTCTTTCTCGGAATATCCCTCTAGGAATAGGAATTCATCCATAAGCTGCTATCGAACCGTCTCTTTCGAGAATAAGGGTCTTAGTCTTATAGAAAAGAGGGTGAAAAAGGGGGGAAGAAAAAGACAGAAGGAACTAAACATGGGGGCAATATCTTAATTCCATTTCTAATGCTCTAAAAGCAAGAAGGGATTGAGGACCCAATGGTACATTATTGTCGGTTGAGAGGTAAGACAGTAGCTACCTGTTTTCCCTCCCCAATTCCTCGAAAAGTAGAGGTAGGGAGGCACCTACCCGGGAATAAGATAAAAGCCAGGCCAGCTCCTTACTCACCTGGAAGAATGCCAGTTATCAAGCCGGTTAAGCCTGTCTATATATGATATTCTTGGTCTCAATAGGAGCTAGCCCGAAGGATAGGGAAGAAGAAAGTCGCCAAAGCCACATCCAATTGCTGTTGTGTTGAAAATCATAGCCATTTTAAACGAAATATGCTGACTTTACAGAGAAATTTCCAGTCGCTCCTGCCCACGTGAGAGTTTCAAGAAAATAAATTGTATGCGATACAGTTTGCCCTGAATAAGAGACCAGTTCCAGCCTCCCATAGGTTTCAAATAATCTCTAACAGTCCATTGCTTCTCCTCCTCAGGGACATTAAATCCTCACGCGAGAAAAAAGGCTCGTGAAGAGTCCAGCCAGAAACGTATAGACTCTCCCTTCCCAACAAGAGAATATCTCGCCCGCGAAGGATTGCTGCCCATGTTGAAGACATTCCAACTTTAGGAACGGCTGAAAACAGATCCTGATTATGAAGATACTTGGTACTGAAGACCTGGACCCAACATTTCTTCTGCTCATGCAACATGGGAAAATATTGCTGAGGCTTCCATTGGGAAATAAATAATAAACCAGGATTAATTCAGTATCAGTATCTTCACAGCACCATCCTTTGAAGATGAACCAAGTTCTTGTGCCGAAAACAACCCACCATTGTTTCAACCTCAGATGGATAATGTGTTTGAACTGCTGCCAAATCAAGATCAGGAAATAGACCGGATACGGATTCTCTTTGCTTGGGCGGCTTCTTACCCCATAAAAAAAAAAGAAGTCCATCCTTATTGCGTAAAGAAGTGGTTATCTTAAATAAAATAAAGAAAAGAGAGAGTCGACACTGCCTTGGTTTTAATCCAATAGAACAAGCCTAAGTATTAAGTATTTAGGATTCCAAGTCCCAAAGGGAGGCCCCATTTCCCTAGTTTGATAACAAAGTGAACATCTCTAGCGTTTCGGGATAAGGATAATCTAGTTCAGCAGTTGTTGGACTCGGGAGGCAATGAAATGGACGAGGAATATTAGTTTTGCAGCTAGAGAATCAGCTCTAATAAGTTACTCTTCTTACTGTTATCGAATCCCCTGCATTCTTTTTTTTTTTTTATACGAAAGAGTTAATCCGATCATCAATAGCAATAGCAAGAGTGCTGTGGGACTGTGTCCTCTTGATACGGATTTTCCTCCCTTTTTCCGGGCTAGAAATTGGTTGTACTAAAGGAAATCCCCCTACTCCAAGAATATCATATATAGCATGAGAAAGATAATATAAATATCCTCTTTCTCATGTCGGCGAGTTCTATTCTAACCTGACTGACTTCCTTCAAGAATTCGATTAAATAAAAAAGAAGAGTTAACACGGTCGAAGCTAAAACCCTACTTTATTTAGTTTCATCGGCCTGAGGGAGATCTCTTCTTAACTGACTTTACCACCGTCTATTGCATCAACAGCTGATTCAACGGGTGTCCCTTCTTTTCACATGGCATGGAATTGGATCATTCCTGCTTTCATCTCTTTATCTAATTTTCTCTAATTACGAATCGAAAATCGATCTCTTTGTGAGCATTTCTTCTTGATACCTCTCCCCAATCCTTATCCTTATCCGGAACAGCAGTGAACTTCCCGAGCTCTAAGCTTACAATTTAGGCTCACACCACTGGCATTGAAGAATGGCCTTCAGTCTTAGGTCAATCAGTTCCTTGGAAGGAATTACCGGGATGAAGCCAATCACACATTTCTACTTTCGACCAGGTAAAGATATCCACAGCTGACTCTATACCAGTCTTCCATCCAAGAACAGTATCCTTAAAAGCATACTACGGCTTAGCACGCCACGCTAGGAGTGTGAGAAAACCTTTATATATATCTCTATCTTAGAATAGTATTTATTATAGTGAAGCTAGCCTCCTTTTTCTCTTAGTCGCAGATCCGCTGGTGGCTTCAAGGAGCTAAATCCATTTTTAGGACGTGTAAAAAGAAAAGTACTAATTTACTTAGTTACCGCCCCCTGGGTCCTTCAAACAGACAAAAACTATTGGGCACGAACGCTATAACAAGGTAGGTGCTCGCATGCCTGTTCATAGGCCCTACTTCCTTTTCTTACAAGAAAGTAAGTAATCTCAAGGCCCGGTCTTTAAAGTAAAAAAGAGAAAAACTTCTTTCCCTTTCTCGAAAGTCTAGGCTGAAACCTGCTCAACCAAGAATCTTTTTCCATCATTAAGGCAAACGAGTTGTGATTCTAAAGTCTTAGTAAGCGGGGGTTCCTTGAATAGGTTCACACTAACATTTGGTTACTGGATAGGAACGAGTTTTTCTTCTCCGATCGGCCTTCATTAGATAGGGACACTTGAAGAAGATTGGATTTATATTCATTCCGTAGCCACTCTTTCTTTGGGTTGCTAGCGAGTGAGGGATGGGCTTATGTATGACCTAGAACTCGAAAGCCTAACGCGAGGGTTCCAAACCTGCCCTATGGTTTAAGAAGAGCTTATAAAAGGAGTTGGTCTGAAACACCGAGAAGAATTCATTCTAACTAGTAGCTACTCATTACACACAAGAAAGAGTGTGGGTTTCAGTTCAGTCTACGGTCTCCCCACCGGAAGTAGGATATCAATAATCACTTACCCTGTCTTAGTAGAGTGAGGAGTGAACGGACTCAAAGACAGTTGTCAGGGGGGCTCCGGCTTCTAAGGAATGAGAATGGGAATCGGCACCGTTCCTGCTGTGAGAGCTTGACTGATGCTATTCTACCTTGCCTTTTTATTTACTGATGTAAAGTAGGAAGGCCCACTTAGAGGTTTCCGAACGGTCACGCTTTACCGCCTTGTCTCATTGGTAAGGAGGCTATGAGCTAAGCTATACTTGTAATCAAAGGCTGAGCCCTTGGGGAACCATCTAATGCTTTACTAGACTAGCTACGGTATGGCGCAAAAAAGAGCTCGTTAGGATGGTGAATCCAAACGCTTGCGAGAGGAAGAGATGCTCTTTGGAGAGCACAGTACGATGAAAGTTGTAAGCTGTAGGAACGAGATTCTTAATGTTCATAGACACTTTGATACTAATTGTGGAAATTCACTCATTTATTCTGAGCGCGCAGAATGGTGCTTTGCGGCTACTATTGGTCTTCAAAAGAAAGCAAAGACATCCTAAGAAGTCTGCCTATGGACTCTACCTCGAGCGACCTTCCCTTATTTAATTTAGGACAATAGAAAGACAAGGCTTTTACGACGAATGGCAAGAATTTTCACCTATGGCATTATAAGATCTCAATACGAGAAAAAGACCAAAACCTCACTGCAGTGGCTTGTAGACTTGCTGCCGAAAGCTCTTTCTTGCACTCAAGGGCGCTTGGGTTAAGATTAAGAGTTTTTCCAAATATCCGGAAATGAGAAACTACCTACAGCCCTTGCTTCCAAGATCTCAGTTTGCTTTCGCCAGATACCTCTTTATCTTAACGAAAAAGAGCTTTTTTGTCGGGGCAGGTCCCCGAAAACTACCCAACCCTATCCCCCTTGTTGATGAATCTTTTGTATCGAACGAAAGCCTCATATCCCCTAGCGGAAGTAAGCCGGGCAGGATCTGAAAGAATTCAAGACCTAAAAAGCCAAGGTAATGTCTTCAAGAAGTCCCATTCGCCATCAGGCTATTTCAGTAGATCGTTCAACTCTAGCTTATGTTAGCCTTTCGTTCACTTACAAAACAGAGGAGAAGGGCGAGGCTATGGATATTGTCTAAAAAAAAAGGAATAAGCAAGTTATCGAATCAGCTCTTAGGACAACTAGGCTTCTTTGCGCAATTGAATCAATAGTTAACCCACGCACAGAATAGGCAGCTTCAGAAGAAGCTCTAAGCCTTGACGCTCTTGATGGTCTGACTGCTGCTACAGTTGGAGTTGACAGCCCCAGTCCGAGGGTGACGGAGATTAGTGTGCTACCTTTTTGGGTAGCAATTAGTTAGAGAACGTGGGCAGCATTGGCTTAGGAAAGGGCGGGTTTCGGTCTTGGTGGTTGACTAAGGGTAAGGGCATTATGTAGCAAAGTGGACTTCCCATTGCTATTATAAACTAAAAGAAAGGGGTTGTTCTCCTAACTAAGATTCCATTCCTTTCCTAGCCTATTCAATGTGGTCATGTAATAGAATTCAATGGGAAGGGGATAATAGAGTACCGAGTACGAGAGCCAGTTAGTTGCTAACCGGAAGAGAAGGGAATCGAAGAATGGAATCCCATTTATTTGGTTTGGTTGCTAGCGAGTGAGGGAATCGCAGATGGGCTTATGACCTCGAAGCTCCAGCTTACTTCGCTTCGGGGTTTAGCTATGAACCGTAACTTCAATCGATCGGTCTCGCCTGCCAGTAAGAAGCTTGACCGGGCAAATGCAGAATCATCATAGGTAAGAAGCACAACACCATGTTCCCTCTTTCCTGTCGCAACTAGTCCCCTTCTTCTGTGAGCTAGGTCCACGGTTGCTACTTCTCTCGTCTCTGGAAAAGGGAAAAAAACGAAACTATATTCTATGGTCAGTCACTTCGGGCTACTTTTTGGGGATCGTGATACTCGGGCTTATGAATGGAAGGAAATCCCCTCTCCAAGTGTGTTACTCTTTAGGGGAAAATCCCGGCCTGGGGCCTTCGCGTCCGCCCTGTACTCTGCTTCAGCACTAGAACGAGCAACCAAACTCCGTTTTTGACTTTAAAAAGAAGTGACGAGATTTCAACCCACCAACTGAACCCTTTGCGGTAGCCGGTGTCGGCTAGCAAGTTTTGGTAACACAGGTATGGCTCCGTCCGAGGATCAGTTATTGCGTAGGTAGTGAGTAGATGAATTGACGGTCCGACCCTCATTCCAGCGAGGAGCGACTCATTGGAGCTTCGTTCACGTCAGGGTCCGGGGTAGGCGTGTATTTTCATTGAGATTGGGTTGGTGTTCAATGTGCCTGAGTACAAGATCGAAAAGAATGCCCGTATGTCGAGATACAGGGTTTTTCGAGAAAAGGTCCCATCCTTCAATCTCATGATTGGGTCGACCAGGCCAGATCATGAGTGAATAGAAAATCGAAAACGTACATAGCTGTTCCAGCTGAAATACTTGGAATAATTCTACCACTTCTACTAGGAGTAGCCTTTTTAGTGCTAGCTGAACGTAAAGTAATGGCTTTTGTGCAACGTCGAAAGGGTCCTGATGTAGTGGGATCGTTCGGATTGTTACAACCTCTAGCAGATGGTTTGAAATTGATTCTAAAAGAACCTATTTCACCAAGTAGTGCTAATTTCTCCCTTTTTAGAATGGCTCCAGTGGCTACATTTATGTTAAGTCTGGTCGCTCGGGCCGTTGTACCTTTTGATTATGGTATGGTATTGTCAGATTCGAACATAGGGCTACTTTATTTGTTTGCCATATCTTCGTTAGGTGTTTATGGAATTATTACAGCAGGTTGGTCTAGTAATTAGGGGGCGGCCGTTCGGTCGCCTATGATACTAGGACCAATAGGTCAAAAATGGGTTTGTGCCGCAGGTGTTGAACGATCTACTCTACACAGGTGTGGGCTTACAGGGCTAGGGCTCATAAACCCTTTCTTTCATTCAAAAAGAGGGCCCTGGTCGGTCACTTTTCCGGGCCGGGATCGATAGATAAGTGGAAGTCATAAAAAAGAGATCTTTCTCTTCGCACCTAAGATCAAGAGGAAGGGTAGCTTGTCAAGCTGGCCTATATAAAATGAATATCTTATTCATTATTATATAATCTTTTATAAATATAGATTTATAAAGATTCACTGTCTTTTAACCGGCTGTTCTTCTTTGTCAACGCTACTAAGGACCTATGGGTTAGCCTACCCTACTAATGTATTGTATAGTAGTTTTAAGTATAGTAGGCGAGCGAGTTAGCGAAGACGCTTAGGCTAATAGATAAGAGAGCGTCAGTGCGTAGCCCTCATTCTACTACGCTACGCAAAGGTTACGAAGTCACTTAGCTCGACGTTAGGAGAGTCAAGGGGGAAGGCCATACCTACATAGAAGAACCGCTGTTCGCTGACTTTCTAAGGTCTAACCTTTCGCTCCCCTACTGAAAAGGGGCACAAAGCCGCTTTGCACCACTGATAGACTACTTCAGATTCAATTCAAAGGGCCCTACTTAGTTTCGCAAGCCTTTGTCATTGTCAGTCAACTAAGTAGGGCCTGAGGCCCCCTGCGAATCCGTAAATCTGAGGAGCATGCCGCAACACAACAAAAGGATGGTCCCCTATGCATTTCATTCTTTCCGGAAGGGAAAAAAAACAAGTACCCCCATCATGGTGAACCTCTCCTTGTGATCGGGATGAGGTAGATGCCTCCCAGCTGGGGGGCGGATCGAATCGGAGTTTCCTTAGGTAGCCACCGACCTACAGTTATCCTTAAACTTCCGTGCTTGGTGGAGAAGAAGCGAACAAAGGTACGCTCGCTTGCTGTCTTGTTCTCTGCCGCGAACTGGGATCGCTCGCCAGCTAGGTCAGATTGGAGCAAGAATTTATGAGAACATATTACCCATATTCGGGGACAAGGGGCGGAACGACCTCTCGATCTGCTTACTGCAGCCCAGGAAGAAAAACGTCGTCTAGGCTTTCCTTGTTGCTCCGATCTCCCCGACGCCTAGGACGTTGTCTGGGCCAAGAGCCATAGTTAATTGCTGTTTCCATTTGGTTGTTTTTTTCTTGTTGTTGATACCGGCAAGACCCAGCCAGATGATGTCTGCTGGTTGGTAGTGAGAGGACTCGTAGTACCTGCATACCCAAAAGAAAAGGAGGCGCTGATTAAAAAACAATCATTTGATTTTTTTTCTTACTTTCCCTTAGCAGCGGGAAAGGAGTCTATCTATCTGCCTAGCTTTGGTAGATTTCCCCCAACGCAATCCATAGAAATTCCAAGAATCCCTTGGTGGATAAGTCCGACGACTCAGCAGCAGTGCGGAATTGAGTTTCTCGTCTGGTGGATCTGATCTTTAGGGGGCAATACATACCAAAAGGTGCTTTAGTGATCTTTGATGGTCTGAACAAGGAACTCTGTGTGGGGATCCATCTTGTTGTTATTCGCATTGTTCACCTTGGTCGGAAATCAGGGTGGTTGTTCTGCGCTTTATATTTAAAGCAAGCAGCTTCATCCTTGATGATGGCCTATGGTGGTGATGAATTCGTTCATCCTGACAATGCGGTACCAGTTTCTCTCACTCGGTCCGGTTACCCTCGGATCATTCCGTCTCATCATAGGCGTATGATTCTGAAGAAGGATGAGAAAGCGGACATGCTGGTGAAGTTTTATTAAAAAAGATTCTCTCTGTCAAAGATCATTACTTTGGCAAAGAAGGTTGATAAATCAACGTTTTCTTATAAGATCCCCACCCGATAAGATTGACGAGGTGGTGGGGCGATTAAGGAGAACTTTAATCGACTTATCAGTCGCTATGCTCCCTGGATAAAACGTATACCCCTTGAACAAGGGTTACGGTTTGAACCTTAAGAAGAGTTTTCTTTTCTATTTGAATAAAGAGAGTCTCGCAATTGTTGAATCAATTAAGACTGCGTGCGCTCCTGCTTTCAGAAAAGAAGAAAGGGCTTTCCTCAAACGATTGGAACAAGAATAGGTTCTTGTCTCTTTGAATCGTATCATCCATGGCGAATGGTATCGTATATAAGAGAAAGGCCGCATTTAGGAGTGATCCTTCCCTCTTTCTAGAAATCTCATAAGAGAAGAAAGAGCTGCTTGGCAAGTCAAGTAGTACGCCCGGTTCACCAGGTTCTACCACTGCAGGGCCCAGTTGCCTTTCTCCCATTACTAAAGTCGTCCAAGGGACAGGATCCCAGGCTTTTTATATTGTTATTTGGTCTGTTTGAGAAGAAATAAAAGAAAGAAGGATGCCTAGTCTAGTAGCAAGGGGGTGTCGCGGAAGCTCCGTCTGGGTCCTGGGCGATGGACCTGGCGAAATAGGAAGCAAGAGATCGCGAAACAATGCGTCGACTCTTTCCTTCCTGTTGATCTTGCAAGAAGGGGTTGTGACATAACTTATTTCCCTGGAATGTGCTCTTGAATTGAGGGTCTGGAGCTTTGACTTTTATCATTTGAATTTCTCTATGAATTATGAATAAAGATTCGTATCATATGTTTTGCTTCTTCAAGAAGTTAACATTAATTGCCCCTGCATTTTTCTGTATTCTTCTTTCTACTCTTTTAGCGACTATGGTAGAGGAAAAACTTTTCAAATGGTGTTTTCAATTGTTTTTTTCTTTTTCTGGATTAGTAAGCATACATCATGATCTCCTGTTCTGACTTGTTTTTTGGGGTATAAACCCTTCCAAATTGGGAAAACTCTCATTATTTGATCTGCCGTGGGTAGTAGGTTCGATTCTTTCCATTGTTTTCGAAACCGAAGGCACGGAATTGATGTTTATGGGCTCTGATCTTCCCAGTTCCAGCGCGGGGGTAATGCCGTCAACACCGCAAAATCTTCCCAATCTTAATGAACCTGCGCCACCCTTAACTGACGAGGAGTTGGCTGCAGAATCGGAAGCCAATGCGGCTGAATGCGAAAAGATCGTTAACAAAGTGAGCGGGCGAAAAAAATCGCTCAAGATGCTGGGGTAACAGAGCCCGATAAGTTGGACAAGATCCACGACGCGGTCAAATATTTGACTGATTGTGACGATCTTGATGAGGAGGCGCGAGTACCCTTTCTAAACCTAAACGATTTTTTGGCCAATAAAAGAAATCAAAACGAAACTTGGCAAGAGATCGATAGATATTGTAAAAAATGGGGGGGGGGAAAGGCCTCTGTTGATGATCCCAAAGCGTGATATAATTGATTTTTTCTTTTTTCGGTATGCCGCTTCGCGAGCAAGGAGCGAAAGAACCAAGTGGGTTGTGGTAATGTCAGAATTTGCACCTATTTGTATCTATTTAGTGATCAGTCTGCTAGTTTCTTTGATCCCACTCGGTGTTCCTTTTCCCTTTGCTTCCAATAGTTCGACCTATCCAGAAAAATTGTCGGCCTACGAATGTGGTTTCGATCCTTTCGGTGATGCCAGAAGTCGTTTCGATATACGATTTTATCTTGTTTCAATTTTATTTATTATTCCTGATCCGGAAGTAACCTTTTCTTTTCCTTGGGCAGTACCTCCCAACAAGATTGATCCGTTTGGATCTTGGTCTATGATGGCCTTTTTATTGATTTTGACGATTGGATCTCTCTATGAATGGAAAAGGGGTGCTTCGGATCGGGAGTAATCACTAGTGATAGGGCAAAAAGAGGGAGGACGGACAAAGGAAAGAGCGATGCCTACATTAAATCAATTGATTCGTCATGGTAGAGAAGAAAAACGGCGCACGGACCGTACTCGAGCTTCGGATCAATGTCCCCAGAAGCAAGGAGTACGCCCGCGTGTTTCAACGAGAACACCGAAAAAACCAAATTCAGCTCCACGTAAGATAGCCAAAGTACGATTGAGCAATCGACATGATATATTTGCTCACATTCCGGGCGAAGGTCATAATTCGCAGGAACATTCTATGGTGTTAATAAGAGGAGGTAGAGTGAAAGATTTGCCAGGTGTGAAATCCCATTGTATTCGAGGAGTCAAGGATTTGTTGGGAATTCCGGATAGAAGAAGAGGCAGATCAAAATATGGTGCAGAAAAACCCAAATCGATATGAATGGAGGATGCCTCTGGAACTTCTTTTTCTCGGTCAGGAGAGGTACGAAGTCACTCGACTGAAAGGAGAGGGATCGCCCTGCTAGTGACCAAAATCTCTGCCAAAAGAATGAAAGGTCCCCCAGGATCATCGAAATCCAATAGCAGACCGCCATACAGAAGATCAAGAAGGAAAGTCCCGAAATTCGGACCACTAGAAATCGAACTTGAAAGAGTTGAGTAACCTTATTTCTTCTCATTATTATTCTTTCTTTAACTTTTTTGCTCCCCTATTGTATTGTTGAAGATAGACTTTTGGGATCGAAGGAAGGTTCTTGGCTTTTGTCAAAAAAAGAAATGGGATTTTTTCTCGCACGTCAAAGCTACTATGTTGTCTGTGACTACAATACGATATTTTCATTGATACAGTAATTCTGATTCAATTGTGACAATAGCCAATAAGCAAGCAGCTTGTATTCGTATAATAAGAAGAATGAATGCGGTGCTTCCCGCTTTCAGGAAAGTGAGGCACTACAGGTATTGGATTCAGCTTGAACTAATAAACCAGAAGTTGTTCCCAGTGAAAAGGAATTGATGGAGTCAGACTTCCCTGTGTTAAGCATATAGCAGATAAATCAATAGAATCAGAAGTAGATGGACCAGAATCGGATGTGGGAGAATATCTCATTCTAAGGAAAGAGCTCTATCTTATTTTAGTAATATGTCAGGTCAGAGTTCATTCTTACCCGTTCTCTAGGAGCTTGCATTCGATGCCATCGAGTTAGCTAGTTAACATTCGATCTCCCCGGAACATCATTCTGCTTTCCTGAAGGGATTCAAAAGGAGGAAGAAAAGCGTCTAACTTAACTTTCTTTTCCTTCGTATGAAAAGCATTCCCGAGCGGGCTCAGGTTCCATTGAAATGGCTTTTGTTTGAGTTAGTCTACCTTCTCTTCTTTCTCGAAGAAAGTCATTGCTTGATTGATTCAAGGTCCTCGCCTATCGTCTTAGTAAGGTCCCATTTCCTTGTTGGTGTAATAGCCCCGCCCCTTGAGGCTAACTTCTCTTTCTATCTCGTACGCATTGGAATCGGTACATCTCTTTGTCGGTAATCCCCTATTCCGTAACCAGTCCAGCCCTTAGTCCATTCCGTACTCTCTCCATCTAAAATCCCGTACCTTAGCAGTCCATGTAGTTAGTTTCTTAGTTGTTTGATGTAGGCTAGCAGCCAGTCTTCTATAGTAGGTGGGTGCAGCCTTTTCCTAACTCCAGCTGGAATCCGATTCTCCCTCTTCTTAATTGATTGTACCGGTCTTTCATCTCCTTCAGGTCCAAGTCTTGGATTCGTTCCTCATTTTTCATTCTCTTCTGATTCTGGGTAGCTTCTTCCTATAATATAAGGAGAATGCTTTTTGCTTTCTTTCTTGTACCTGCTTTAACGGAGCACAGACTGATTTCTCTTTTCTCAGCGAGTGAAGTTCCTTGTTCCTTCCGGGCCTCTTTCTTGCTTTCGGCATTTGCTTTTTCTTGAGACTTTCTATTCTAACTGAAACCCCGGAGCAAGTCCGGATTTATCTTTCTTGGCCTAAGGGGAAAATTCCTTCTTCCTCGAGTCAGTCTTTTATCATTCCAGGCTTGTTGGTTGGCGCATGCCTTTATTGAAATGTCTAACTCCTGACCCGGCTCGTCGGAAGTCCTCATTTTTTTTTGTTTTTTTATTGAAGTTTCTCCGGTTCTTGATGTGTGAGGAGCGATGTCAAACCTCTTGCTTGGCCTATCATCCTTTCAGCCATCCTAATCCATGTAGTACGTCTGTTAGCTATCGTCTAAGGTACCTTTTCCTTTATTTAGGAATTCGTTTTCCTACCTACCTTCTCGTAGCGCTTCTTTTTCTAATTCTAAGGTGCCCTGCTTTCTTTGCTCTTGCAAGTGGTTTCGTTTCTTTCTGAGCGGGTGTAAGAGCAGCCCCTCCTAGGAAAAGGGAACCCGGCCTTTCTTCTGTCCTCTCTTTCAAAGCCGTTAAGCATTCCATTCCTTCTATCAGGCCATTCCCTTCCTCGCCCTAAAGCCGGAGAGATTGGGGCTGTCCTTGAGGAAGATAAGGATGTAATGCCCTCAGAAAGGTTCTTTCAATAGTTCTTGTGGCGTCTTGATCAGAGGCTTCTCTTTCTAACTAACTATGGAAACCTTCAGTCTTCTCCTCTCTCAAATATGGCGCCACCCCCATTAGCCGAAGTATGGCCGCCTGTAGGCTTTTCTTCCTTCTTTACTTTACTTTACTTTAGTATCGGACTTTAGGCTATTATGCTCTCCCAGATATCTATACCTACCGTTTGCGTTAAGATCGCTGTTTGGTATTCATATTCAAATCTTTCTGTCTTCAATTTCAGACCATCGCCTTTGCATATCAACTAGGTTGGATCGGATGTCACCCTGTGGAGGATCCATCATCACCCCTAAGGCTATTGCATCCTTTGCCTTAATGAAACTCACTGGCCTAAACTCGCTCCAAGGGAATAATTAATATATAGGCTTGCAACTGGCTGGCTTGAAAACTGCCTTGCTTGACTACTTGAAAACTCTCCTAGGATTCGAACAACTCTTGTCGACTCTGAACGAATGCTTAGTGGCGAAGAAGAATCATCGATCGAAGAAGAACTGGTTGGGAGCGACGGAACTTACTAATTAACTGATTTAACTTCTTTACTTTAGGGGTGAAAAGAATCACCAGTTGATGCGGAAGAAGCAGTCTTAGCATGGTTTTGCCCAGAAATCAAAGAAGTTCACGCATTGGCAAACAAACTGAGTAGGGAAGGTCTTTGTTGAATCTGAATTGGATAAGTAACAAAGCAGGAAAAGACGGGGACGAAAACAAGCATTGGAAAAGTGGAGTTTCGAGAAGTACAAAGCCTTTAGAGGTAGGCTTTCATGCCCTTTTGATATATGTTCTTAGTTGGCATAAAAGAAGTCAGAAAGCAGCCAATCCGGGAGTGCCTATGTTCACTAGAGCAATTGAAAAAAGGTATGGTAGTGATCTCACTCCACGCATTGCACACTTTGTTCAAACTGTGCACAAACTGGGCATGGTGATGGGAGCTAGGTTCAAGGTACAGAAGGAGAGCCCTTCTCTTTCTTTGATGCACCATACGCCTTTGGAAGCACTGATTTAAATCTTCCTACTTTCTTTGGTGCCAAAGACCGATGACTAGTTAACCGACTCCTGGCCCGAGGAAGACTCAGCGGAAGACCTGCAGGAAAATTATGTTTTCCTGGATTGGATAGCTTGTCACTTCATCTTCGACAGGCCGTTGAAAACCCGTCAACTCTTTGTTTATGGGGACCCAACTTTTGATAAGTTTTTTGTCAAAGGTTCTCCGCATCTATTTCGCCAGTTCCATACGCAGTGACTTTTCCGGTCCGGTGCGGACAATTCCTATGACCTCTGGGTCTTTGATGAATTTCATGAGCAGGTGGACAACACCTCTCCTCATTCTCGTTCTGGGTCTTGTCCGAGCCGAGTTCTTCCCCGACAAGTTCCGGTACAGCCGCCGCAAATACCCTTTTCAAAGTGCTTGATGGTCAAGAGTGCCGCTTGGACACAAAAGACGGTCGAGTGTTTCACAAGAAAAAAAAGGTTCCTTCCCATTATCATGATTGCTAACGAACTTCCCAGGGGGGTGTGCTTTAAGGGCGCACTCCGAGAGCGATTCATGCGTTTGAGGTTCATTAACGTGATTAATGAGTTGGACGAGGGCAGGATTATCGCCACGCTTTTCGGTTGCATAAGACGAAGGCTTGTAAACATGCAATCATCACCGGTGAACCCGAAGATTTCCATTAGCTATAATAGAGATTTTGCCTTTAAATCGAGCACTGACGTACCGCAAGCAAGCGGGCGGGTTTTGAGTTGGATGTTCGAGCAAGCGTAGCCTTCAGTGCTCTACGATCTTCGTTCTATTCTACGGCTACTTGAAATCGTTAGGTTAGTCTCGGGTATCTTGTTAACGTTACTGCGCTTTAACGACACCGTAGTGGCGGTTTTAAAGATAGGATAGCGAGGCATGGAAGCTATCTGCTATGCTATTAGAGGATTTATAAAAACGTCCACCCTGTTGGCTTTAGTTTTAGCTTGTATATGTGAGAAATGAATAAGAAAAAAAGGATATTTCAAAAAGAATTCAAATAAATAATAATAATTTATGCACAAAACAGGGAAAGAGAATGAACTAGAACAAAGCAGATTTTTTTCATTCCAGCACTACAAGCATTTTTTTACATGGGAGTACATCCAATGGGAAGCTGACACACACATAGACCAGCCAAACAACTAAACACAACATAGAAATAGAAAACAGCAGAGTCCTCTAGTTGCCCCCATTTCCTCCATGGAGGATTGCTGCTGCGACGACTAGTTCTTGCCGCTCGAGGAGCAGAGCCCTCTTCCGGTCGTCCAAAGCCCGAATCCGGTCTCGGGTATCTTGCATGTTGCCACCTGCTCCAGATTGATGGGCGGAAGATGTTCCCCTCAGAACAGCAGCATAAAAGCTATCGCATAAGCGCAGACCAGCACTTTTTATTCATTAATTAATAGCCATTACATAGGAAGTACAATAGGGAAGCTTACGTACACATAGACAAACTAGACAAACCAGCCAAACAACTAAACACAACATTACAACAAAAAGTTAACAAACAAACAACATCTTAAGTTAAAAGCAAAAGAAAAACAACGGACTTATTAGTTGTTTCCCCCTTGTCTCCCGCGCATGATGGAGGCCGCCCTGATAATTAGAGATTCACGCTCTTGGAGGAGGGCCCTCCTCCTGTCTTCCAGACCGCGAATGCGGTCCAGGATCTGGTGCATGGCTGCAGCCACAACCGCTGGATCGATGGGAGGCAGGTGCTCCCAAAAGGCAGCCAGGGTTTCCTGCCGTTGGGCCTTCTCGGTATCGATGTTTTGAATTTCTTGCGCAATTTGAGAAAGTCTTTCTACGGTAGCTGGATCCATCTCCCTTTGCTTTGCCAAATAGAGAAAGAAGCGTCCTATTTATAGGCGCGGGGGTCCATTAAGAAAACAAAAAAAAATCCTTAGTTTTTCGCGGGTATCGCCACGCGGCTTAATCCCGATCACTCCCTCAGGAATAGGAGGCAATAATAGAACGCACATCAGAGAAGAGAATACTCCCTTTATAAATCCCTCCGCGTCCTTTCTTAATAGATGGAGCAATCCTCACTCGACAGCTCGAAAGCGGATCAGTACAAACCCACGTGATCCGTATTCGCTTACGTACCAGGCGTGCTTCGTCGTACCCTGACTACTCCTCTTTCACTGGCTTCTACTTGTCTTTTACTGGCTTATTTGTACCCAGCTACATGATGGAACTCCCCCTTTCTTAATAGATGGAGCAATCGTCACTCGACAGCAGCTCCGTCCTAGCGTAGGCGATTGAAGTAAAGCCTCTGCCTCTATCGCTTGATTGAAAGGATCAGACACTTTCCCCTACTTTTGACAGCAGAACGAAAGAATTATTTTATTAAAATAAGTAAGGTAAACTTGCTTTTGCCGATTGCACTCGGATAGCGGCCTGGGCCGTCCTGGAATGGGAATAAAATGAATTAGATGGACTGGACTTCGATGGGCTTTGTTTGGAAAGCCAGGAAAAGGTGGCATTTCCGGGCCAGGGCTGAAAATAGATCTGAATGCTAACATTGGGCTAACCTTCACTCCACTCCAATAGAATGGGGAAACGAGCAGAAGCATCTTTTGTCTGCCATCCCTCAGGGCAAATCCGTGTTCATCACAGGCTCTGCTGGGACTGGTAAAACCCTATTGCTTGAGGAAATTCTCAAATTACTGAAAAAATTATATAGCCCGCCATAAGGAAGTTTATAGCTGTATGAGCTATAGTTGACTTTGATAAACAAATCCAAAAAGTCAGAACACAGTGCAGAATCTTTGCTTCAGTAATTTGATTTAGATCAGAGCCGTTAAAATTGTCATTGTTCACATTCTATACTGACACATTCTAAGCATACATTCTGTTATTTTTTTTTTTTTAAATGAATGAACAAACTAGTGCTCGGGGGAGCTTCCTATTTGCATAGCATATATAAATTCTATTGTTATTCTCTTTTAAAGTCTTATCCTGAAAGAATGCATGTTATCTTATTCCCTCAGACATAACGTCCAAGCATCATTAAGGTGGCCTGAGGATTGGTTCCTGGTGATACACCAAAAACTGATCCATCCACAACACGAAGTGCACCAATTCCAATGACCCTCAGATCACAATCAACCACCCTCCCTACCACGCAGCCCCCTGGTAGTGCCATATGGTGCTTACCGTCCGGCGGCAGAAATCCGCCATCTGAACATAGTTTGTTTGGTCAATAGGCAATGCAGGCCCTACAAATCTGAAGTCTTGACCCCCCTAACCAGTTCCTGAACTTGAAATCATTCAATGCCCTGCTTCTGAGCACATCCCCTATCTTGTGCCATTCACACAGCGTTCAACATCAACTGGGTTGTTGAAGTCATTGAATCTGACAATAGGAAAGAAAGAAAAGAGCTTTACAGTCTAAGAAAACCACTCGAGACGGGCCCTGCAATCTTCTCAATGAGAGTAGCCACTCCCCAATGCATGAGAAATGCTTTTCTGTCGCAGACTCTTCCATGCCACATTACATAGAGAACTAAACAGCAAAATCATACTTATGTGCAATTCCTAGTGGCAAGACAAAAAGTTCAGACACACAAAGTGGTAAACCTATACAGAAACTAGAGAAAAGATGAAACATCTAAAATGCTTGAGCGAACTTGATTACTTAAGAAGCACTGATAGGTAGGGAGCAATTTAGGCGGACCTGACCTTGAAGTCCAGTCAGCACATCAAGATTCGACATTTTCAGCATAACCCTGGCAAAATCCATGCGAAAGGTTGATCCATCATCTGAAACAGATGCAGAAACCAATCTGGCAGTCTTCTCTTCCGAAAGAACCTATTTGCCCACTTCAGCTCTGTCAAAGAAACCCTTCTTATATATGCAACCACTTCTTGAACAACCTATTCCTATTCATGCGACAACAGCACATTCTATGCCATCTTCATTATACTATTGATTAAACCAAGCGATTCGTGTTCAATTTCACAAGCCATTCTAAGGAAGATTAGACTGGCATCCGCCTTAGCCCTTTCTCCCTCCCTAGCTAATTCCAGCTTCCTCAACTATTACTATTCTAACTTCCTTGTCCTATTCTTTTAGTATGCATGGGGCTGTAGGTTGCTTTCTTTGATCTTATCTGCTCACGAATGGTCTGCTTAAGCCAATAAGATCGAAAAGGCTATCTCCGAGTGGCACGAAATAGTGCGGCACTTTCCTTCAAGCAAGAAGGATGCAAAGTCATCCAAGGGAAAGCTAGACCTCGAGTGACGAAAGACGGGAGGGAATAAAGTAAACCGACCAGGCCTGGCCTTCAGCACCATCAGAGCTCCCATGTCGTCAGAAATCCAATCTGTGGTCGCTTCTCCTGCTTGGGTCTCGCTCACGGATCTCAACCACGAGACTAAGAATCATGCTGAGGCTATCTCGATCTCTATTGTGCAGCCTGAAGTGGTTAGTCTGGTTATCAAGGAGGATCAGATGTCTGAGAAGGATTAAGTGGTTGATAGTGAGCAATCGGCTAAGGGAGGATGAAAATGAATTCTCGTTCCAGACAGCGACGGAGGATGGTGTAGAATTCGAACAACACTCCTTTGACTTGCTATCTAAGAGACTAGCCTGGAGAGATAGGAAAGACGCTCTGCTCTAAAGGGATACTGAAAAAAAAACTCGATGCCCCTATGAGGGATTGACAACTTGATGTCGCAAGATCGGTTGTTAAAAGACTAAAGCCCACCTTCAAGCTAAAAGTCTAGTCGTATTTATTACTTATTCTTCTTCCGCCATACCCAAGAGTCATTCACTCCCTAAAGAGATTTGAGAATAGTAACTAAGATAAGAGTTGTTATAGGATTTAACGAAAATAGGTTTATAGTCAGTGTGCCGCTAATTGGCATATCTCTTTGTTGTCGATTAGAGACCTTCCTTGCCCTGCTTAGGGCTATGTGATAGCACCCAAAGGGACCTATTCTATTTGAACAAGACCACAGAAACTATAGTCATACGGTCAAGCGAACCAAAGCCAAAGCTAAATCCTCTTCCCTTCGCTCCTTCCCCGGCTCCACTCCAGAGCAATGCCATGACCCGGTCGAGAGCCTTCCATGCGGATTCCTTCAAAGAGAAAGAGAGAGTTTGTATTCCCGGCATCAATGCAAAAACTTCCTGGTCCGGGAAAAAGAGCAATTCTTGGTCCCACCAAACCATGCCATGAACAGTCGACTCAACAAGAGCAGGGGATATTGAAACTAAGACTCATTCCGTCTATTGCTCTAATGCCCTTCCTCCAACAGATTCAATTGCATCGTTGATTCGCAAAACTAGCTGCTGACTCAACCTCCCCTCGGGTCTACGCCCTCTTTGTTTTAGCATCGGCGATTGAAAGAGAGTAGGAGCGCATTCTCTCCATCTCAGTTGGAAAGTCTATCGCTCTCAGCAGCAGTTCCTTGGTCATACCCTCGGTGATGACTAGCAGTCCTTCCTGATTGAGTTCTCACCCTCTATTGATAGATCAAGAGTTCCGGCCCGGCTATGATTCCATCAACAAACCCGATTCGGTATAAAAGCTTAGCTTCTATTACAAGAATCTATTTTGAAAATAGCTATCCTAAAGCTTGACAGGTCTCCCCAACTCTGTTTTTCACTCGAAAACCGAAAGCATAAGGATGAGCCTTGGGCCCCCTTTCCCAAGAGCAGAAGGAGCGTTTAGATACAGTACCTTTAGGTGCGTGCAGGAGCAAGGACGAAAGGAGAACAAGTCGCAGGAGAAGCGTTGAAGAAGCAGTAGTTTAACATTGATCCTGCAGCTTATCAAAAGAAGCACCAGCAGACAGAGGTAGATACAGAGCCATAGGCAAACCTTCATGATAGCCTTTTATGAATTGAATACGACCCTCGTGCTCGAGAGGCGGATCCAAAGGCAGTCGCTTACCTAGGAGCATACTTCGGTGTAGCATATATAGCGGCATAGCCCTTTGACCTAGGTGGAAAAGAGATCTATTGAAACCCACCATAAGTATCTGGGGAGACAGCAGCGGATACAGATTTACCATAAGCAAAAGCGGCTACTGAGGCGAAGGCAAATAAGGTTCCGTTCCATGGAAGGAAAAAGAAATGGAAATAAAAATAAGAAAAGGTCTGATCAAATCTTTTGCTTTCTTGTTGTCTTGAATTGTTATAGAACGGCTTTATATAAGGTATAGTTGGTAGGATGAAGTGGGATGAAGCCTTAGTGGATATAGCAAGTGTGCCGGGGATGCGGCTCGGGCGTAGTAGGTCTGGACGCCTAGCATGAAACAGCCTTCTCTGGTAGCGGCACTATACCTTAGTATAGTCTCTCTCTAGCTTCCAGTCTATATAAAAAAACGTAGTTAGCAGAGGTCAGTCTGTCTGGCGTTCCCTCGCGTAAAGGGCGACTTTGGCATCGGCTCTCTCTCGTTAGGTAATTACCGAGGCGAAAGCAGCTCTCTCGGAAGTCAGTTTCCCCGCCATCTTAGTGGGACTAGTCTAATAAACTTTCACTTCAACTGCCTTACTCTAAAAAGTAAGCAAGTCAACTACCAAGACTCGGATTTTTTTTTGTTGTGGTAACGCCCTTCTAGAATTACGTTTAACGTCCCTTTATGACTTTCCCGATCAGCGCCTCGGGTCGGTAGCCGGGCTCCGGGACATTACTACCACGGCTACTATCGACCCGAGCCCAAAGAAGGAAAAGAACGGACTAAAGCGAGGAGTTCATTGGCCATACATAGTGAAGGGGGATGGGGGTCAACCTCTTTCATGACCCATGGCCCCAGTGTGTAACTTGGTTAGCATTTCTAGAACAAATTAAGTAGGGTTGGTTTTTCGATAGGGAAAAAGGGGAGTTAGTTGGCTGTAGTTGAGACACGTTTTTCGGGTGGACGATATGGATTTATTCGAGATGGTTAACCACTTTTTTAACCGTGAGAGGGAGGTCATTCAGAACCCGCTGGCTCCAGTCCAGAACCGGTGGAAGTTCCCCACGCCGATCCCCATCAAGAACAACGTGAGGCACTTCGAAGTGCCATTCACACTTTGATTCTTGAGCAAGTTCGGGAATCTTGTGAGAAGGGGAAAGGGCGGCTTTCCGTTCACTTTCCGGAAATGGAAGAAATCTATTCCAGTGTCCCTATCTAATGAAGGGAACATTATGTCTCGCGATCTGGAAATATCTGCGGAGATTGATACTGAAACCCTCCGCGGATGGGTGGAGGAGATAAAGGAGAACCCTAATCCCCTAAAATCCCTCATTAGGGAACACCTGTCAGATGAGTCTGCCGCTTTCTTTCATAACAGAGCCGGGAATAACGGCTGGCATAGAAGTCTCTCGCACGCAAGGAGATGCATTTCTGGTACTGGTAGTACTGGACAAGCTCTCAGGGAATAATCTCTTTCTTATTTATTCCTTTTTTCCCATGACGACTAGGAACGGGCAAATCAAAAATTTCACTTCGAATTTCGGACCTCAACATCCTGCTGCTCATGGTGTTTCACGATCAGTATTGGAAATGAACGGAGAAGTGGTGGAACGTGCGGAACCACATATTGGATCACTCCAGTGCGGCACGAAGCCGCTGACGCCGAGTCGGCTCCTATGCCGCTAGCTATGCCCTGCTTGGTCCCCCGGCACGGTGGAGGTCCCGTAGCGCGTCATGAGCACCGGGCTAAGGGGCGGTTGAGCAACTCAAGCGAACCGCCCTACCTTACTACAACATAAGGACAGAAGGGAGAAGGTTGTGAAGGTGGCCTCGTTATCCACACCTCCGGTCAGATGAATGGAGGACCGACCGACCCGGGTTTTCATGAGCGTTGGCGGGTCCTGGAGTGCCTGTCAAGGGCGCTAGCGCATACCCCGGGGTGATCATCACCACCTGCACCTCACATCTCGGCACAGCGGAACGTGTAACCCGCCTGCTGTCTCATTCAACTACATTTGTTCCTGTAATCCATAGCCTAACAGAACGCAGCAGCGAGGGACAACCCGCCCATACAGCCAGCGGGGAGGATGGCACTACTGGCAAAGACCGTCCGGCGAAAACGCCGCAGGCGCGAAGCGTGGTAGGCCTGTGCCGGGGGAGCATAGCATAGGTAGGAAAGGGAGCCTGGACGGTGGAAGAGCCAGGGGGGGCCGGGTCATTTGACGGAAATGGAAGGCTTTTCCCCTATTAGAGAAGGCCCTCTGAAGTCAAGGGGAAGTGCATGAATTCTTGGAAAAAGAGGGAGCGAGCCTATAAAAAAAAAATGAATTAAAGTGAATTCAATGAATAGATAGAGTCAACGGTACGCTAATTCGCGTGTAGGCAGCGCTGCCTACACGCGAATTAGCTTCCGAGGTCGAGCAGTCTCAATTTCACTACAGGATTTGCGAATGAATGCTGGGCTGGGCCACCTCGAATGGCGTGAGCCGCATGCGGGGAGACCCGCACGTACGGTTTTTAGGGGGATCTGGTCGAAAGACCGGCCGGCGCCCACCCGACTAGAGGGACTGAGAAATTAATAGAGTACAAAACTTATCTTCAAGCTTTACCTTATTCTGATCGTTTAGAGGGCGATCGCGGAGTCACTGAATGAAGTCCTCCGTTTCTTTCGGAGGTGCTGACCCGCAGCGAGGCAGAGATGACTAAGTTACATATGGAAGATGGCGACGACAACAGCATGTCGTAGAAGGAGATAACAGGTGGAGCCAACGATCCGCTAAGACTAACGTATCTACAACTCCATCCCCGAGCGGCAGTCAAACGGAGGCGTGAATGCAAGATGCCAGCGGAATGATCGGCCGGACCGAGGCTAGGGCTAGGGCTAGGGCTAGGGCTAGGGCTGCTTCCTTCCCACCGCGTCCTTCCTTGTGTGTCGGAGATATAAAGCGAGTGCACCGGAAAAGAACGGGAACTGGGTCGATCTATTCTATGGCGAAGCATCCGAAGCATAACTGCACACTCACACGATCTTTGCCGAGAGAGAGGAGCATTCGGTGGAACCGGTGAACTACACTTGCTTCTGGATAGATGTGTGGGACAGAGGGCTCGTGGTACCTGCTGCCCACCCTTCCTCCTCTGCTTTGAGAACCGTGTGAACGGAGAGTGGGCAGAAGGGAAGGAGGTCCTCATACGGAGTCGCACACTGACTTGAGCAGTGCGGAAGACTGGGGAATGGGTTGAGTAAACTCCCCTGGGGCCGGAAAAATAACAGACGAAGCTTTACTTAGATAGGGCTTTGATTGGTATTTTTTTTTCTTAGTGATTGGAAAGGAGGGCGCCTGGGTATTTTACAAAAAGGGAAGGCAGAGGTAGTACTTCGAATGGCGAAACGAAGGGCTAAATAGCGCCAGTGATTCTCTGAGCCGGTCTGGATTTTCAACGCCTCGGGAAACTGGTCGAGATAGATGACAGCACCCTTTTCCTCTCTTCCTTACCGGGAGGGCAATCTTATCTTATGGCCTTCACCTCCCGCCCCGGCCCGGAAATAGAACCCAGCCCCCCCTTCTGATCCATTCATTTCTGCAAGCAGGGGGGATCCAGAGCTAAGCCTCCCGTCTATTGCATAACCTAAAAAAGCTATAAGCAAAGTACCAAAGGTGCGCTCCGCCCGGTGACTAAGAAAGAAATTGGTTTGCGCTTTGAAGTGATGAGGTCGCAAAGAGGGAAGTAGGGCTCCTATTGAATTGAAAGGCTTTCCCTCCCTCAAAAGGCGACCAGCTTTCAATACTAGTTGTTACGTTACGCTGCCATTTTTCCAATATCATTGAATAGCATGGCCTGCCTGGGGCTAAGGTAACTCAAGTGGGAGAGCCGTGTTATGGGTGACCTTATTGCACGGTTCAGAGAGCACTTGTGTATGTGATGCAAGTGAACGTGTACGAAAAAGCTGTATCTAGGGTGAGTTCTTCGTTCCGTCGTCGACCCTATCTATGTTTCTACGATGGCCCAAGAACACGCTCATTCTTCAGCCGTAGAGAGACTTTTGAATTGCGAGGTACCATTACGAGCTCAATATATACGAGTGTTATTCCGTGAAATAACTCGAATTTCAAATCATTCACTTGCTTTAACTACTCATGCTATGGATGTGGGAGCATCAACTCCGTCCCTGTGGGCTTTTGAGGAGCGGGAGAAATTGTTGGAATTCTATGAAAGAGTCTCGGGAGCCAGGATGCATGCCAGTTTCATACGACCAGGTGGAGTGGCACAAGATCTGCCTCTTGGCTTATGTCGAGATATTGATTCCTTCACACAACAATTTGCTTCTCGTATCGACGAATTAGAAGAGATGTCAACCGGCAACCGTATCTGGAAACAACGATTAGTGGATATTGGTACTGTCACTGCACAGCAAGCAAAGGATTGGGGATTCAGTGGTGTAATGTTAAGAGGTCGTGCGACATGAAGACATTTATAGCAATATGGGGGGAGTTCCCATCAGGCAACAACGGTTCTGCCTGACCCTACTTAAGCATGCATATTCTGTCAGTGAAGACTTGGT